TTAAAGAAGAAAAAAACGAAAAGATCCATTTCCGCCTTGAAAAACCTCTTGTAACTTTTCTTTTCGATTATAAACGATGGAATCGTCCGTTGCGATATATAAAAAACGGTCGATTTGAAAATGCCGTACGAAATGAAATGTCACAATATTTTTTTGATATATGTCCAAGTGATGGAAAACAAATAATATCTTTTACATATCCGCCTAGCTTATCAAGCTTTTTGGAAATGATAGAAGGAAAAATTTCTTTGTACACAACCGAAAAACTATGCCATGAGGGCCTGTCCAATTATTGGGTTTATACCAATGAACAAAAAAAATATAACTTGAAAAATGAATTGATAAATCGAATAAAAGTTCTAGAAAAAGAAAAGGGATCTCTTGTTCTAGATATACTTGAAAAAAGGATCAGATTATACAATGATGAGAATGAACGAGAATGCTTGCCAAAAATCTATGATCCTTTTTTCAGCGGGCCCTATCGCGGGACAATTAAACAATTCTACTCAAACACAAATATAAACACAAATAGAAATGATTTTCTCACTTTTGTAGAAGATTCCATCAAAATGTTTTGGATAAATAAAATTCATAGTTTATTTTGTAATAATTATATTAATGATTATAATGATTCCCGAGAATTTGAACATAAAAAAAATCATAATATAATAAAAATATTGATACAGAAGATAAATATAAGAATAGATAAGACGAAATTCGTCCACCCCCCATATATTTGACCCCCTCCCCTATAAAGAAACTTGTAACCCCAATTCCGTTTGTAATTCCATCAATTATACGTCTATCAAAAAACCGAGTTAGATCGGCTAATCCTCTTATCCCCATTGTTAAGACCCTAGTATAACAAATATCTATGTAACCGCGATTATATGACCAATTGTATACCACATTTTTAATTTGGTCCAAGAGAATTCTTTTAGGGCCCCTCTTTACAAAAAAATTGATTAAGTCCAAATTCTGAAAAGGTGAATAAATAGACCCATATAAAATAGATGCTATAAATAGTCCAAAAAGGGCTATACTTACTGAAAAAATTGCATTTGTAAAAAACTCATACCAATCCACAGAAGAATTCGAATTTCGATGAAAAAGGTTTGCCGATGGAGTTAACCATTTGGATAATATATCCAAATCCACTATCCCTTGATCGAAATGGATTCCTATTAATCCAATGAACAAAGTAAATAGTACCAATGCCAGAATAGGAAATAGCATAGTATTGTCCGATTCATGAGGATACGTGTAAGTATATTTATTTCCAAAGTAAGTACTAAAGTATCGCATTCTATTTTTGAAATTATCATGAATTGGATATGTATCTTTTGAAAAAAAGGAGACCTTTTTATTCATTGTTGATAAAAGTAAATTTCCATTGACTTCTCCGGATGTTTCTTTTCCCCATAGAGATATTGAATAAAATGAGCTATTTATAGTGCTACTATAATTTTGAAAATGAACACGCAAATGCCCATCAAAAGTAAGTAAATACACCCGAAACATATAAAATGCGGTTAATCCTGCTGTGCAATAGGCTATTATTGCAAAAATAGGTGAATACAACCAACTATCATTAAGAATTTCATCCTTGGACCAAAAACAAGCAAGAGGCGGAATACCACAAAGAGAAAGTGTACCTAATAAAAAGGCAGTTTTTGTAATTGGAACATATCTTTTTAACCCACCCATAAGAATCATATTCTGACTTTTATCCGGTGAATATCCAACAATGGGTTCCATTGCATGAATAATCGACCCGGATCCCAAAAACAATAAAGCTTTAGAATAGGCATGAGTGATCAAATGGAATAAAGCAGCTCGATAAGAACCGATACCTAGAGCTAACATAATATAACCCAATTGAGACATTGTAGAATAGGCTAAACTTCTTTTTATGTCTCTTTGAGCAAGGGCTAAGGTAGCTCCTAATAGTACTGTTATTATGCCTATTAAAGAAATGAGATTCATTATGTGAGGTATGACTATGAAAAGAGGGAGAAGCCGAGCTACAAGAAAAATTCCCGCCGCTACCATGGTAGCGGCGTGGATAAGAGCTGAAATGGGAGTGGGCCCCTCCATGGCGTCAGGTAACCATACGTGAAGGGGGAATTGTGCGGATTTAGCAATTGAACCGACAAATAATAAAAAAGCACACAGAGTTGCAAATAAAGAATTGACCCCATTATTACGAATTAAGTTATTAACTATTTCGAACAAATCCCGAAATTCTAAACTGCCCGTTATCCAATAAAAACCTAAGATTCCTAATAATAAACCAAAGTCCCCCACACGGTTAGTTACAAAAGCTTTTTGGCAAGCACTTGCCGCAATTGGTCGTGTAAACCAAAAACCTATTAATAAATATGAACACATTCCCACTAATTCCCAAAAAATATAAATTTGTATCAAATTGGAACTAGTAACTAATCCCAACATAGAAGTATTGAAAAAACTCATATAAGCAAAAAATCTCAAATATCCTTGATCGTGAGACATATAATTGTCACTATAAATAAGAACCATGATTCCAACAGTAGTAATTAGTATTGACATAATAGAAGTAAGTGGATCGATCAAGTATCCGAACTCTAAGGAAAAATCATTATTGATGGTCCAAGACCATAGATATTGATGGATAAAACTTCCATTTATTTGCTGAATAGATAGATTGATCGAAAAACCCATAGTTATACTTAGCAGTAAAACACTAGTAAAAGCCCACATACGCCGAATATTTTTTGTTGCTGTAGGAATAAGAAGAAGTCCAAATGTTATTGACATAGCAACTGGAAGTGGAAGAAGGGGTATTATCCATGCATATTGATATATATGTTCCATAAAAAAAGAAATTGAATTTTTTTTATTCTTATTAATTTCATTGTTTCCAATTCACCAATTTTTATCTTTTTCGAAACAAAGAATTAATAAAAGAAATACAAAATGGGAAATATTCAAAAACAAAAATGGGTTGATCAAACAATATAATCAAATAGTTAAGTAAAGTTTATTATCTAGTTATAAATTAGTTATTAACTAAATAAAGTTATTTATTAAAATGTAGAATATTACAGAATATGAAATTTGAATCATTCTGTTATATAAATAAATATAATAGAAATAAATAATATATATTGTTTATATATTATTATACTCTGGTGATTTAATATACATATATTAAGTAAAAATAATTACACCAGAAAGAGTACTTATAGGTTATAGTATTCGAAAAGGGTAACCTAGTCATTCTAATTAATTTATTTGTAAGAATTATCCTTTGGATTTCCATAAGGAAAACTTATGTTTCTCGTAAATCCTATGACAGCCTTGATTTCGTATAGAAAGAACTAAAAAATGAGATTTATATTATATATATTTGTTTGTATTTTTTGAAAAAATTATTTATTATATAATTTATTATATAAAATATAAAATTGCAGTATTGTATTTTAAGTATGGATAATAACTAAAAAGAACGATCTATTCTATTTTGAATAATACATGTCTTTCACATACAACGATAAAAATTTGTTTTGAATGGCGGTTCCAAAAAAACGCACTTCTATGTCGAAAAAACGTATTCGTAGAAATATTTGGAAGAAGAAAGGATATTTAACTGCAGAAAAGGCTCTTTCTTTAGCTAAATCGGTTTCCACCGGATATTCAAAAAGTTTTTTTGCGCGAGAAAAAAGTAAGAAATCCTTGGAATAATTTGAATCAGCATACCGCGAAGAACTTTTAATTTTTTTAGATGAGCGATTTGCATTAACTAATGAACCCCCCAAAATTAGTGTATTTAAAATTAGCTAAGCTACTGTGTTATGTAAAGAAGAATTCTTCTGTCTACTGGCCTGGAATCTAAGTATATTATTTCTCTACGCATTTTGTTTTCATTTACAAAAGAAAACAAAATGCATAGAGATTGAAACTCTTTTGTTATATGTTTAACCCAAAAGAAAACCAACTTCATTGGATTTAGTAAATGGTATCATAAATTAGAAATTATGGACACAGTGAGGAATATTAATACTTAGTGATACTTAAGGTATTGAAATCATTAGATAAATTCCTTGGATTTAGTGATGAAATTTTTATACATTATACATATGAACTCCTGATTATTTCGGTTTATTTATTGAGAAAATCTATTTTTTTTATGAGTCGTTTATCTTATTTATTCCGTGGATTTTTTAAAAAATGGAAAAAGGACAATTTGTAGTTCTTTATCTTGATTGATAACAAAACTATCGAGTTCTAATTATTCCTAATTGTTCCAGGAGAACTGACTTTATAGTACGCGAAAGTGGATTGTTAAAACTGAAAACTACAGTGATACTAAACAAAGAAAGGATTATTGAACATTCAAATATGAATTTGTTTAATTAAACAAATAAGATGAGTCTTTATTGATCGATTCCAACGTTTCTTAAACTAAATGGAATTCTCTAATCTCGACGATTCACCATGAGTTAACTATTATTTATTAGTATTTCAAGTAAGCCGCCATGGTGAAATCGGTAGACACGCTGCTCTTAGGAAGCAGTGCTAGAGCATCTCGGTTCGAGTCCGAGTGGCGGCATCCTAAGGGATACAGCAAATCCTATCCTACATAATGTATTTAATTCCATTCCCTATTTTCATTTTATAATGGGGCTCCTCTTATGATCTTTGCGACTTTAGAACATATATTCACCCATATCTCTTTTTCGATCATTTCAATTGTCATTACGATTCATTTGATGAACTTATTAATCCGCGAAATCGTAGGATTACGTGATTCGTCGGAAAAGGGTATGATAGCTACTTTTTTCTCTATAACAGGATTACTAGTTACTCGTTGGATTTATTTGGGACATTTTCCCTTAAGTAATTTATATGAGTCATTAATTTTCCTTTCGTGGGGTTTCTCCATTATTCATATGATTCCTAAGATACATAATCTTAAAAACGATTTTCTTGCAATAACCGCGCCAAGTGCTATTTTTACCCAGGGTTTCGCCACGTGGGGTCTTTCAATTGAAATGCATCAATCCGCAATATTGGTGCCCGCTCTACAATCTCAGTGGTTAATGATGCACGTAAGTATGATGTTATTGAGCTATGCAGCTCTTTTATGCGGATCATTATTATCGGTCGCTCTTCTAGTCATTACATTTGGACAAAATATCGATATTTTTTCAAAAAGCAATAATTTCTTAATTAAGTCATTTTTCTTTGATGAGATTAAATACTTGTACTTGAATGCAAAAAGACGTGTTTTTAAAAACACGTCTTTTCTTTTATTTCGGAATTATTACAAATATCAATTGACTCAGCGTTTGGATTATTGGAGTTATCGTGTCATTAGTTTAGGGTTTACCTTTTTAACCATAGGAATTCTTTCTGGAGCAGTATGGGCTAACGAGGCATGGGGCTCCTATTGGAATTGGGACCCCAAAGAAACTTGGGCATTTATTACTTGGACCATATTCGCCATTTATTTACATACTCGAACAAATCAAAGTTTACAAGATCTGAATTCAGCACTTGTGGCTTCTATAGGATTTCTTATAATTTGGATATGCTATTTTGGGGTAAATCTATTAGGAATAGGTCTACATAGTTATGGTTCATTCAATTAGACATTAATATGAATATGAATGAACCACACGAAAAATACATAAAATAAAAACGTCGTCTTATCTTATATATAACTTATCTTATATATAAGAAAGGTTTGTGCGAATTTTTGAGAACCGTTTGACTGAATGAAGGAAGAAGTCAAACGGTTCTCAAAAACTAGAGATGCATATCTCATTACAATTCTAAATCATTTTCTTTTTTACATTCTAAAGCGAACGGTTTATTAAATCTTAAAATCACAGAATTGGAAGACTTTTTGTATCATTAATGAAAATTATTTCTATTTATAATAGAAATTAGATAGGATAGCTTGTACTTTATCAACTGATAACAAGAGAACAAAATCAGGATAAATACCGATCCCGATTATGGGTAGAAAGATACAGATTGAAACAAATAGTTCTCGTGGCCCGGAGTCGATAAAATTAGAGTTTGGAACATGGAATAGCCTGTATCCGTAGAACATCTGGCGTAACATAGATAATAAATAAATAGGAGTTAATATCATTCCAATTGCCATTACAAAAGTAATTAACACTTTTGACATTAAAAGATATTTTGAGCTGGTAATTATTCCAAAAAATACTACTAATTCAGCAACAAAACCACTCATTCCCGGCAATGCAAGAGAAGCCATCGAGAAGCCACTAAACATAGTAAATATTTTTGGCATTGGAATAGATATCCCCCCCATTTCGTCGAGATAAACAAGACGTATTCTATCACAACTTGTTCCAGCCAAGAAAAAAAGTGCAGCACCAATAAATCCATGGGAAAGTATTTGTAAAATGGCTCCGTTTAGTCCCATGTCGGTTATAGAACCAATTCCTATAATTATGAAACCCATGTGAGATACGGAGGAATAGGCTATTCTCTTTTTTAAATTGCGCTGGCCGAAAGAGATTAAAGCTGCATAGATTATTTGCATCGTTCCGACTATCACTAACCACGGGGAAAATATAGAATGCGCGTGGGGTAATAATTCCATATTAACCCGAATCAATCCGTATGCTCCCATTTTTAATAAGATTCCGGCTAGAAGCATACATGTACTGTAATGTGCTTCTCCATGGGTATCTGGTAACCATGTATGTAAGGGGATAATCGGTGATTTGACAGCATAAACAATAAGGAAGCCAATATATAATATTATTTCCAATACCGCAGGATATGATTGATTAGCTAATTTTTCAAAATCTAATGTCGGCCCATTAGAACCATATAAACCCATACCTGGAACTCCTATTAAAAGAAAAATGGAACCCCCCGCAGTGTACAAAATAAACTTTGTAGCAGAGTACAGGCGTTTCTTTCCCCCCCACATGGATAAAAGTAAGTAAACAGGAATTAATTCTAACTCCCACATAATGAAAAAAAGTAAAAGGTCTCGAGAAGAAAATGATCCGATTTGACCGCTGTACATTGCTAACATTAGGAAATAGAACAATCGTGAATTTCGAGTAACTGGCCAAGCCGCTAAAGTAGCTAAAGTAGTGATAAATCCTGTCAGTAAAATGGGTCCTATGGAAAGTCCATCGATCCCCAATTTCCAGTGAAAATCAAAAATATTTATCCATTTTAAATCCTCTTCCAATTGAATTAATGGATCGTCCAATTGGAAATTATAACAGAATACATAGGTCGTTATAAGGAGTTCTAATAGGCATATGGATATAGTATACCAGCGGAAGACCTTATTTCCCCGATGAGGGAGAAAAAAAATGGAAGAACCCGCGAATATCGGCAAAACAACAAGTATTGTTAACCAAGGAAAATAACTCGTGATAAAGACAAGATACGCTTTGACCAGAAAAGCCCGTGCTCGGAATAATTGAGATGTTATCGAGTACGGGCTTTTGTCGGTAAAGAGGAATCGAATGATTCAATTGGAGTTTTTGTAACGTATGAATCAATAAGCTAGACCCATGCTGCGAGTTGTTTCATGCCATAAATAAACACGTACACTTAAAAAATCCGTTGGGCAAGCGGATTCACATCTTTTACAACCTACACAATCCTCGGTTCTTGGTGCAGAAGCAATTTGCTTAGCTTTACACCCGTCCCAAGGTATCATTTCCAACACATCCGTGGGGCAGGCTCGTACACATTGAGTACATCCTATACATGTATCATAAATTTTTACTGAATGTGACATTGAATTTTTCCGTTTTGAACATAAAAATTTTTCGATCTGGTATGAAAAAATCAGTAGTAAATGAATTAGCCATTTTTTATATTGTGGATACCAGACGAATCGGTGATTTATCAAATTTTTTAAGAATAAAAAGATTTCTAAATCTGTTCATGAGAAAGTGCCAAGATACTTTGATTTCTGTTTCAATAACCAGAGTCATACGAGTCACGCGTGCCAATTCAAATGGGTTAACGATGCAATATTTATTATACTAATTAATCATTTTGAATTAAAAAAAAAAAATACTAAATACCTTATGGGTATATATCATACATATAATAATACATAATATGTATAGGTATATACTAGACAGATAATACACATATATCTAATACATATATAATATTCTATGTCTTTATTTACAGAATGAATGATTACCACTAATTATTCAACAAATTCGATTGATTGATACGAGTTGATTTTCTGTTATGATGGATGGACGAAACAATAGCTAGCCCAATGGCCGCTTCGGCGGCTGCAATAGCTATGATAAAAATGGAGAAAATGTCTCCCTTTAATTGACGACTATCAAAAAAATCAGAAAATGTTACGAGATTGATATTAACCGAATTTAGTATAAGCTCAAGGCACATAAGTGCTCGAACCATGTTTCGACTTGTGATTAATCCATAGATACCGATAGAAAATAAATAGACACTTAAAAAAAGTACATGTTCGAACATCATTGACTAACTCCTCATCAATCACGATTCATTTCACTATGAGCAACAATTCAACTGATTCGATTGACTTGAATAGAACAATTCAATTAGAGAACAAAAGAGGGTGTTGACGATAGATTTAACTAAAAAGTTTAAACCTTTCCATATTTTTTTTATTTGATTTAACTAACTAATTCTTTCGAATACTTAGAATTTTATGAATTCTAAGTATTTTTTATTGGCGAGCCATAGTAATTGCACCTATTAAGGAAACTAAAAGAATTATAGAAATGAGTTCAAAGGGAAGATAAAAATTTGTTGCTAAATGAATCCCAATCTGTTGAACGTTACTTATTAGGTCCTGTTCTAGAATTTGGTTTGATCTTGTAGCCCAAAGAATTCCGTACCATGAGGTATCCGGGATAGTAGTAATTAATGAAAAAAGAATACTTGTACAAACCAATGAAGTGACTCCATCCCCAACCGTCCAGGGATGGGAATCGTTGGAATATTCTGAATTATTCATGAACATTACAGCAAATATGATTAAGACATTTATGGCTCCTACATAAATAAGGAGTTGTGCAGCAGCTACAAAATACGAATTCGATAGAATATAGAATAAGGATATACAAACAAGAACCAATCCCAATGAAAAGGCAGAATAAATTGGATTGGTAAATAATACTACCCCTAGACCCCCTAATATCAGAACTGATCCCAGAAATACTACAAGAATATCATGTATTGGCCCAGGTAAATCCATTATGTATAAAATAATAAATAACTAAGTCGAAAGATTTCATGATCTTACTGAATAATCCAGGGGGAAAAAGGATTTCTTTTTTTCTTGATATATAATTAGAATATTATAATACATTCTTAAACTAAATTGAATCTTAATTTAGTATTTTAGTATAGATTAATGGAGATATAGATAAACTTATTTAAAGTTATTGGCGGAATCACACTTTTTCTTTTTTTTTCGAAAGACAAGAGTATATGGAATTTTATATTTCAAAATCATTACGAAAAATATATTCTATAATTCTATTATCATTTAAAATCAAACAGTGACTCTCAACCAGCCATAATTATTTAGTTATTTTTATATCTTATTATTTATATATAGTCACTGACTAACAAAAATGAAAAAAGCTTAGATCCTTTCTATCAAAATATCAAAACAAAGTCTTAATAATTGGTAACCGTTCTTGAATCAATGGATTTCTCTCCGTCTATGTTGATTTGAGTTGAATTCATAACAGTTTGAATTGTGTAATCTCCCATTACTGACATTGGTAACCGACCCAAAGCAATTTGATTATAATTCAATTCGTGACGGTCATAAGTAGAAAGCTCATATTCTTCAGTCATTGATAAACAGTTTGTTGGACAATATTCGACACAGTTACCACAAAATATACAGACACCAAAATCAATACTATAATTAAGCAATTGTTTCTTTTTAATATCTCTTTCAAATCTCCAATCTACAACGGGTAGATCTATGGGGCATACACGAACACATACTTCACAGGCAATACATTTATCAAATTCAAAGTGAATTCGACCCCGGAAACGCTCTGATGTGATCGATTTTTCATAAGGATATTGAATGGTTACAGGTAAACGATTTGTGTGTGATAAGGTAATTATGAAACTTTGACCAATGTACCTTGCGGCTCGTATTGTTTGTTGACCATAATTCATGAACCCGGTCACCATAGGAAACATATTGTAGATATCCATGAATAAATTGATGTTTCTTTCTCTTGTTTAAGAGAAGTTATGAGTCTAAAATATCATTATCATATTTTTTATTTATAGTGAAACAAGTTGGGAAGAAGTTGTCAATAATAGATTACCCAGAGAAATAGGTAAAAGAAATTTCCATCCGAGGTTTAATAGTTGATCCATTCTCATCCTAGGTAAAGTCCATCTTGTTGTTATAGAGATAAACAGAAACAAATAAGCCTTAGCTAATGTAATAAAGATACCAATTGTCATTCCAAAGACTCCAGCTATTTTATTTATTGCAAAAAGCTCAGGAATGGATATGTGCGGAATAAAGAAATTCCACCCACCTAAATAAAGAACTGTTACAAATAATGAAGAAACTAATAGATTTAGGTAAGAAGCAACATAAAATAAACCGTATTTGATACCTGAATATTCGGTTTGATAACCTGCTACTAATTCCTCCTCTGCTTCTGGTAAATCAAAGGGTAATCTCTCACATTCCGCTAGAGAAGAAATTAGAAAAACTATAAACCCTATAGGTTGACGCCACAGGTTCCATCCCCAAAAACCATATTTTGACTGTACCTCAACTATATCAACTGTACTTGAACTGTTAGATAATTCTAGTCGATAATAACATCACTGCTCCCATCGCTATTCCAAAACCGTACATGAGACTTCAGCTTCATACGGCTCCTCTATGGCCACAAAAAATAAATGTAAGGACTGGTTCGATATTATTGATATTCTTGGAGGGTAGATAGAATAAAAATACATCGGAAAGTCCCAAATTAGACCAATGGAATTCTGTCTGCTAGACTAACAAAAAAGGGCGCTTCTGAATTGATCTTATCCCTTAAAATGAATCTTTGCTCGGTAATAACTTAATTCTTCAATAAGATACTCAATTATATCAATAAATAGATATTAAAGTATAAAGAATTCAGTACTATAAATATATAATAAAATATATAATATAACTTTTATATTTTATAATATAACTCATAAATAATAAGAATTCCCTATGTTTAGATGTGGATAGGGGAAAGAAAAAAAATCAATAAAGATTTTTTTATTGATTTATCCCATTCTATAATATGGCATTCTATTTCTTTTTTCCTGTTCTTAATTTCTTAAAAGAGTGTACTTTGAAATATATATATAAATAAAGGATTAATTCGTTCTTGATAGTCATTTCTTTAATCAGTGAATAGGAGCATACTCTAGATCGGAATCATGGGGAACTACTGCTCGATCGTTTCTACCAACTTAAAGCCCCTATAATGATTCGTATTATGTAGAAATACCTCTTTTTTGATACCTTACATACATTATCTCCATTACGAAATCCTTTATGTACCTTGGTGTTCCTAACTGTCCACTGATTTTTGATTGATCCCCGGTATGGTAATACATACAAGAAAGTAATAGAAACTCCATACAGTTGATTTTTTTTGCACCCGCTTCAAGATTGTTGACTCATCAAAGAATCCCAATCTTGGGATAAACAGTTTACATTGTATATAGGGAATGAGATTCAATATCCTTACTACAAATTTATAAGTTGTTGTTTTATTTCACTCATATGACTATCTGGTTTAATTCATCGACCCGAATGGCATGAATAAAAAAATGAGGATATCTATTCAATACATCCGCCTCTCCCTTTTATTCATTTTTAGGATAGGAGATAGGTAAAAGTTTATGTTCTAACGAATCACACGTAGAGATATTGATAACACACATAGAGTTAATGGTATTTCATAACTAATAGATTGAGCAGCAGCTCGTAGACCACCCGAAAAAGAATATTTATTATTCGAGCCATATCCCGATATAAGAAGCCCAATGGGAGCAACACTTGAAATGGAGATCCATAAAGAAACACCTATACTGAGATCGGCTAAAACGAGTCGATACCCAAAAGGGATTACTAAATAACTTAGTAGAATTGATATAACCGCTATAGACGGCCCAATACTAAACAAACGAATATCTCCTCTAGATGGGAGGAGGTCCTCTTTAAAAAGTAATTTAGTTCCATCTGCCAGAGCTTGAAGAATTCCCAAGGGACCGGCATACTCAGGCCCAATACGTTGTTGTATCGCTGCAGATATTTCTCTTTCTAGCCATACAATTACTAGTACCCCTATTGTGATTCCCAATATAAGGGTCAAGCCGGGGACAAACAGCCAGATAAGTCTATAAACTTCTTTTAAGGATTCCGATTTAGAAAACGAATTGATAGCTTGTACCTCTGTCGTGCCAATTATCATTTCAACGATCAACTTCTCCCATAATGATATCTATACTACCTAGTATCGTCATAATATCAGCCAATTTCATTCTTTTAATTAGCTGGGGAAGAATTTGCAAATTGATGAAACCGGGTGGACGAATTTTCCATCTCCAGGGGAAAACGCTATTATCTCCTATCAAATAAATTCCTAATTCTCCTTTTGGGGCTTCTACTCTTACATAAAGTTCTTGTTTCAACAATTCAAAATTAGGCGAAGGTTTTTTGCTAATGAATCTATACTCAAAATCATTCCATTCGGCATTCTTTGCTCTAGCAAAGCGCCGAACTTCTAAATTCTCATAGGGCCCCCCGGGAATTCCTTCTAGAGCCTGTTGAATGATTTTTATGGATTCTCTCATTTCGCCGATCCGTACTAAATAACGAGCTAATGAATCTCCTTCTTTTTGCCATTGGACTTCCCAGTCGAAGTCATTGTAACATTCATAATGATCAATTTTACGAAGATCCCATTGGATCCCGGAAGCTCGTAACATTGGTCCGGATAACCCCCAATTTATGGCTTCCTCTCCACCAATAACGCCCACTCCCTCAACCCGTTCCAAAAAAATGGGATTCCTCGTAATAAGTTTTTCATATTCACCAACCCCCGCTAAAAAATAATCGCAGAAATCTAAACATTTATCTAGCCAGCCATGAGGTAAATCAGCAGCTACTCCTCCGATACGGAAATAATTATGCATCATCCGCATACCTGTGGCAGCTTCGAATAGATCATATAACAATTCTCTCTCTCTGAAAATATAGAAAAAGGGAGTTTGTGCACCGATATCCGCCATGAAAGGTCCAAGCCATAACAAATGAGAAGCTATACGACTAAGCTCTAGCATAATTACTCTGATATAGCTGGCCCTTTGGGGTACTTGAATATTTCCCAATTGTTCTGGTGCATTTACTGTTATTGCCTCTGTAAACATAGTAGCTAAATAATCCCAACGTGTTACATAAGGCAGATATTGTATAATTGTTCGGTTTTCCGCTATTTTTTCCATCCCTCTGTGTAAATAGCCCAATACGGGTTCACAGTCAATAACATCTTCACCGTCGAGAGTAACGATCAGTCGAAGAACACCATGCATCGATGGGTGGTGAGGGCCCATATTGACTATCATGAGGTCTTTTCTTGTAGCCGGTATAGTCATATCTTTTCTTCCCTAATTCATTATTCCATGAAGTTCTCAAAACGAGGTTTCATCCAAATGAAAAATCTAATAACTAAATAAATTCAAACGAATCTTTATATTTCAATTAACGAGTTTTTGGCTCCCGAATATTCAATTGACTTATTAATTTCTTATAACGCACTCTATTTTTCTTTGACAAATAAGCCAGCAGCCGTTGACGTTTTCCCAGAATTCTTTTTAGGCCTCTTTGCGATAAAAAATCTTTTTTGTGCAATTCCAAATGGGAAGTAAGTCTCCGTATCTTATTGGTGAAACTGAATACTTGAAATTCAACAGACCCCTTTGTTTCTTCTTTTTCTTCTTGTAGAATAACTGAGATGAATGAATTTTGGACCATAAATTCTTCTATCTTTTTTTTTTTTCTTTATTTTTTTATGGATTTTACCGATCAGGAAAAATAATAATAATTATTATTATATTATGATTATGCTAGTCGTTTTCATCTGGTATACATAACACTTTATATTTATTCATATACTATTTATTATTCTATCGAAATCCCATTTTCTTTCCTTTAAGACAGAAAATGGGATTTCGATAGAAAGGGATATAATACATTTCTACATTCACTAAAGAGAATGATTTCTTTGTATCTAATTTAAGACGATTTTTCCCATTTTTCATTCCTAGATCCAATTTCAACTAGATCCAATTTCAATTGATATGCCATTAAATCAGTATCATGTATCAGAATGTAAGACAAGGTGTACGTACATATTTCGGCATCTATCCAATATGTTATGAAATATACAAGAAATAAATATACTATTAACTAATTCTGAATCGTGGATACATATGTATCCTTAACATGCTGAAACGGCTGCCGTTATTGGTATTAAACCAATATCGATTCATACAAGCTAAATCTTCTAATCGATAATTGGGCCAAAGAAACAATTTGAATTTTATAAATTTGTTTGCGTCCGCATTAAGATGCTTGCCTTCATTCAAAAATTGTCGACAATTTTTTATCTTGTTTTCGTTGCAAAATATTGGATTTTTATCCACAGCATTTCCGGAATTAAAACAAATTAGAATTCCCAATTCTCTCCGACGTTTTGGAGATAGAATATTTTCTGGAACAAGGAAATCATAATGGCTTTGTTCTATATTCACAAGTGTATTGCTATGTTGTACAATGGCTCTGTCAAAATTCTTCTTCTTATCAACATATAATTTTTTTGCGTATTTTTTATTAGTTTTGGTTTGATCTTTACTTGTATCAACCAACGAAATACTTATGGTTTGATATATCAAAAATTGTCTATCCCTTTGTATGGATAGACGAATGGGTTCGATAATCAATATCCCCTTTTTTCTCAATTCTGTAAGAGCGAGATCTTTCTGAATCAGCATTACATCTAGATGCATCTCCCCTCTTTGAATCGAAGATATAGAAATTTCCTTTGGATTTGTCAGTCTAAGTAGGAGACAATAGACCTTGATATTATTGATCATTGTTTGATTCAAGGGCTTATCCCATCTTAATTGAAAAAGGAAATATTTTTTCAGGAATAAATCTAGTTCTGCTTCCTTATTTTTCTTGGTTCTTTTTTTCTTTCCACGTTTTTTAATGTTTGATTGCGAATAATTTTCTTGAACATCTTTTTTTTTATTTTGTTTTTGCAGGCCTTGCCCAAGACCTCTTTGGTCCTGTTGTTCATGTTTTTCTTGGTTAGAATTTCTTAATTCAAGATATTTTTTGTGATTATATGATATATGAGGATTCTTTTTTTGATTTATGTTGATGCTTTTATTTTGACTAATATTTTCATTTCTATAAAAATAGAAAACAAGTAATTGTATTGGTATAATCCACGGTTTAATCCTATATATATCAAAGAGTATCACAAGTTCTGGTAGGAGCCGATATTTTAGATATGATATAGTACGATTACGATATAACTTTTCTTGATTCATTCCCATCCAATCAAAAAGTTTTTTTTTATAGGATGCGTTGATTTCTTGATGAGTCGGAATATCCTTCTTTTCCATTTTTTTATACTTCTTAGTTTCAGCCTTAATATCTTTATTAATCTTAATATTATCAATCTTGGCATCTATACGCGCATTTGTCCAAGTCTCAATATCTATATTCTTTCTAAGACAAAAACGGAGAATTCTACAATCAAAATATTTTCTATGCAGATTTTTATTCGTACCAATAATATATTTCGCCTCTAGATAATCACTAATGGCTGTACTTATCAATACATCAAATGAGTGGGATTTCGGTATATTGAAATTATGTGGAATTTTTCGGTTCCTCTTTACCTGTAATGTCGGCCCATAAATATATGAGTCCTCCTTATCCCCATAATTCATAGATTTATGTAATAAAAGATTATATCTGTAGTGTTTTTTAAGATTTTCTTTTTGATTCGTCAATAAATCCACTAAATAAGAATTTTTATTTTTTTTCACGTAATGAATTAATCGGTCTTTTTCTTTTTTATATGGCTCCAATTTCATTGGGTCTTCATTTTGAATCGTACGACGTTGATTGACTCTATTTCGCCATTTTATCGGTACTAATTGGGACCATTTATTCTGGGATAGATTATATTGATAATGACCCTTTAACCAGTCTTTCCATTCATTCATTCCAGACTTTAGAATTTTCTTATGCCTTGAGCCGTAATCAAATATTCCTCGTGTTATACAAAAATTCTTTATTTTATCCCTTAGACAATGATGGGTTCCGTAATCTTGAAGTGCAGATCCCAAGTGATACTTATTTACTAATTTGGTTTGTGATAATTTATAAAATACATATGTTTGTGACAGAGAAGATAAGTCATAATAATAATTAAAATTATCATTATTAGTATTCAATAACGACTTATTTATAGTCGAAATAAAGTTCATTGTATTTTGATTTGTTTCATCAATTCCTTGTTGATTTGTTTCATCGTTGTAAATGGATTTATTGATAATTTTTTTTGTTGATTCAAAAAAAAGTTGTCCATGAATCCTGAGAATGGTAATGGTACATAGGAAGATATCCTTGTATACTTTTTCAATGAAAGATTTCATAAAATAATGCAATTTACGTATTAATCGAATATTGTTTTTTTGGAATATCCGCCAAATGTATTTCTGTGATTCCAATCTTTTCACATTATAAGTTAGAATTATTTTTTTTTTTTCTTTTGTAATTCCTTTTATTTGATTCCTGATTGTGATTATCCTATCGGAAAGGTTTTTTATTTTTTTTTCTATGGGTGGATAATTTGTCCAATTCATAGATCGAATTAGAGTGGTTGATTCATGGTTAATTTTATTATTTATTTTGTAATATTTTACATTTTCATTTAGTTCGTATACCTTGGCTTTCCTCAACTCAAATGGATTCACTTTTTCAAATTCTTTCATTATTCGTTTTATAGCTAGAACTATTTTTATGACCCATCTTGTTTTTTTTTTTTTTTCTTTTGAAATTTGCAGCGACCCCTTTCTTCTTTCTTTTAAAATTCTTAGAGCTAGAAAAAATATCTTTTTAACTTTTCTAAATTTTCGTTCGAATTCTTTACCGATAGGTTCAAAAAAAGAAGATCGTTTTCGAGGAGAACCAAAGGGAAGTTTCGCTTCCATTCCCCATATTGTTAAAAAACCAAAATTGTCTTTTTTTTTCATTGAATCCCTATTAGAGGATCGTACTTTAGATTTTCGCCAAGGTTTTAGACAAAAGGGAAATAGAATCTTTATCTGAATCCCGTCTGTTAACCAATCTTTTGGGAATTCTGTTTCAGATAATTGAACACCATTATAGGTGCATTTAATGTGCATTTCTCTATTCCATTCCCTCAAATCCTCGTACCACTCGGGAAATTGGAATAATAACATACGGCCAACATTTTTAACTATTATCAATAAAGGTAATACAATGTATTTTCTAAGAAAAGCTTGGGTTACTAACAGCGAACCCCTTATTGCTTGAGCAAATATAATGGTATCCCAAGTTTCTGATATTGTTATTCGTTCATTTTCTTCATCTTTCTCATTTTCTTTTGCCTTTTCTTCCTCAAGATCGGAAATTTGCAATTCTGCTTCTCTACCAATCCAATTCCTCAAAATGAGATTTATTATTTCAGAAATATCAAAAGAAGAAAAAAAAAATGTTTTGTCTATTCGATCCAAAAAAAGCGGGGAATGCACATTTGTTTGAAACATTTCCGAAGTAACCGTTTTGCGTCTTTGAACACGCATGGACCCTTTGATTAGATCCCGACGAAAATCCGATTGTTGTGAGTAACGTATCAAAGCCACCTCTTCTGCTTGATCACTATTACTAGTATTATCAGTACTAGTAAGAGAATCGGTATTCTGATCATTATCGGTATAAATTACCACACGTTTGGCTTTTCTTGAACGAATCCCGGGATCTTCCGTCGATTCTTCCTCACTTTCTTGATCCTGTTCCTCCAACTCAGCGGTCAATTTGTATGACCATCGAGAAACCTTTTTACAAATTTCTTCTATTCCAATAAATTTATTTTTAATTGTTGTTTGATCATTTTGATCAGTTGTAATCATATCGAATACAAAATCAACCCTTTTTTGTTCTGTTTCTGTTAATAAGGGATTATCAATAGAATTCAATTCCCTATCAAAATCAAACGGATTTTTTTTATGTTCAAATTCTCGGGAATCATTATAATCATTAATATAATTATTACAAAATAAACTATGAATTTTATTTATCCAAAACATTTTGATGGAATCTTCTACAAAAGTGAGAAAATCATTTCTATTTGTGTTTATATTTGTGTTTGAGTAGAATTGTTTAATTGTCCCGCGATAGGGCCCGCTGAAAAAAGGATCATAGATTTTTGGCAAGCATTCTCGTTCATTCTCATCATTGTATAATCTGATCCTTTTTTCAAGTATATCTAGAACAAGAGATCCCTTTTCTTTTTCTAGAACTTTTATTCGATTTATCAATTCATTTTTCAAGTTATATTTTTTTTGTTCATTGGTATAAACCCAATAATTGGACAGGCCCTCATGGCATAGTTTTTCGGTTGTGTACAAAGAAATTTTTCCTTCTATCATTTCCAAAAAGCTTGATAAGCTAGGCGGATATGTAAAAGATATTATTTGTTTTCCATCACTTGGACATATATCAAAAAAATATTGTGACATTTCATTTCGTACGGCATTTTCAAATCGACCGTTTTTTATATATCGCAACGGACGATTCCATCGTTTATAATCGAAAAGAAAAGTTACAAGAGGTTTTTCAAGGCGGAAATGGATCTTTTCGTTTTTTTCTTCTTTAAGTCTTCCCAATTTCCCATTATCTTGATACCCATCAAGATAATAATTTTCGTAAACTGGGCTATCTTTATAACATGTCTCTTTAAAGTGAAAGTGGAATTCATCCTTTGTTTTTTCCTTTCCATTCACCCGGATCTCTTCCGTTTTATCTATTTTGTCCGGATCCTCCTTTTCTTCCGAGCAAAGGGAAGGGTCTTCTTCGGTGGATCCCCCTTGTTCCTGTTTAGTCTCCTTCGTTTTGGAAGTTGTTTCTACATCGCTTTCTTCCTCACCTTCTTCCCCTTCTTCTGTTTCTGAGGTTTCTTTCAGTTTCTTAGTGAAAATAGGCGACGGCATTCTGCCTAAATAGTAGACACAGGTGATAAATGAGAGAATACTAAAGATTCGAGCCATAGAATTTCTCAATTCTGCCACAAGGTACTTATTAGATCGAATAGAATGATTTTCCCGTATCCAGAATAATACCAATCCAAGCCATTTCATGAATAAAATGTGACCAATTAACCAACCAACAAAACTACTTGTTACAAATAACATCTTGTTGTTGCATCGAAACATATAAATGTTGACTAATCTAGTTAATGTTGAGCTTGGTAAAATGAAATGGTTGAATAATTGAAAAATTAGATTATTCAGGAATACACATGGAATGCTGAGATTACGCATTGAATTTCTGGTAGTAGATCTAGTAGATCCATAATCAAAAAGATTTTTGTGATTGTTCCAGAAGAAATGAAACAAAAGATACGGTAGAACTAGGACAGTTATTGTATGAGGTCTACCCAATGCTAGATGCAGAGGCGCATAATAGATCGATATGAACATCACGAGCTGTCCCGTAATAAAACCAGTTGTTGCTGATACCTCCTTCTCGGTTCCTTCTTCCATAACCCGAGCTCGGAGAAGGAAGAGATAAGAGGGCCCTATGGAAAATGTGGTCAGAAATCCATAATAGAGCCCGACCACAACGGCCGAATTTATTA